CTGAAAGACTAAAAGGAGAGGGAAGCGTAAACGGCATCATCTCCCTCTATCTTTGTCTTTGCCCTAGATCCTGTCATGAATTAGGCATCTCGTCTTATTCTTTCCTTCTAATGCGGGAAGTATGGGAAGAATGTAGCTGTTGCTACGCCTTTGTTGCTATTGCCCGAAAAATGCGTTTTAGCACAGACCACTCCTATTGTTCGCCTATCTTTGTTGGTTTGCGTGAGTTCTTAAGTAAGGGCGGATTCCCACAATAGGGTAAAAGCGCCTTCTTATCTTATTGAGTTTCCGGACTAACAAAGTAAGAAATCCTCCCCTTCTAAACTTTGGCTCTACAAAAGAACTTTAGCCCGTGCCTATAAAGATAGGGAATTTTGGCATGAACTCCAGCTGTCTACCCCGGTCAGTTGCCTAAAGAAGGAGTCTTTTATGCTGCTTTGCCAGAAGTGAGTCTTCAGTTCCCCGTTCCGGTCCAGTTGGAAAAATGAGTCTTTGGTCAAGCGCTCGGAAGTGAGGTTAATGCTCCTGTTGTTTGGTTAATGTTGTTTGTTCGGTGCCCCATTCCATCTCTTTCAGACCCTCGCAAAGTTAGATTCGGCAGACTTTGCTCATGAGTCCCAGGAAGGGAAGAAAAGCATAACTTCTGGCTTCCCTTCGGCATTTAATTAAAAGAGTGGAGTTATTCCAAGTGTTCTTTAATCCAGGGAGTGAAAGGAAAACTAGAGTGATCCCGGGCAAGTGGAACTATACGGGTTGCTTCGCAAGTTGAGCAACAAGCAGATCGTATTGAAGCAGTCACGCACGAACTTAAATATCGTAAGAGAAGCAATGCGCACACAGCTGGAAGAATCCCTTTAAGGGCTTCGGCTAACAAAGAAAATTTTCCAGTGGGCTATTGAAACACTAAAACCTCAGTTTCAAAATAAACACGAAGAAAAACCTCCGCAAAGTGTTCACTTATTTTTCGCGAAAAGGCCCCTTCCCTCAATATCATGATTGGGTCGACCCGGCCAGATCATGAGTGAATAGAAAATAAAAAACGTACATAGCTGTTCCAGCCGAAATACTTGGAATAATTCTACCACTTCTACTAGGAGTAGCCTTTTTAGTGCTAGCTGAACGTAAAGTAATGGCTTTTGTGCAACGTCGAAAGGGTCCTGATGTAGTGGGATCGTTCGGATTGTTACAACCTCTAGCAGATGGTTCGAAATTGATTCTAAAAGAACCTATTTCACCAAGTAGTGCTAATTTCTCCCTTTTTAGAATGGCTCCAGTGGCTACATTTATGTTAAGTCTGGTAGCTCGGGCCGTTGTACCTTTTGATTATGGTATGGTATTGTCAGATCTGAACATAGGACTACTTTATTTGTTTGCCATATCTTCGCTAGGTGTTTATGGAATTATTATAGCAGGTCGGTCTAGTAATTAGGGGGCGGCTGTTCGGTCGCCTATGATACTAGGACCTAAAGAAAAAAATGGGTTTGTGCCGCAGGTGTTGAACGATCTACTCTACACAGGTGTGGGCTTACAGGGCTAGGGCTCATAAAGCTTTTCTTTAATTCATCAATAGGGCCCTGGTCGGTCACTTTTCTGGGCCGGGATCGATAAGTGGAAGTCATAAAAAAGAGATGTTTCTCTTCGCACCTCAGCTCAAGAGGAAGGGTAGCTTGCCAAGCTGGCCTATATATAATAGAAATATATATATTCGCTGTCTTTTAACCGGCTGTTCTTCTTTGTCAACGCTACTAAGGACCTATGGGTTCGCCTACTTTACTTATGAGAAAATGAGAATGGGTTATTCAAAAAGGAAAAGGCCCTACTTAGTTGACTGACAATGACAAAGGCTTGCGAAACTCAGTAGGGCCCTAGGCCCCCTGCGAATCCGTAAATCTTAGGAGCATGCCGCAACAAAAGGATGGTCCCCTATGCATTTATTTTTAGGGAAAAAAGGTATCCCCCATCATGGTGAACCTCTCCTTGTGATCGGGATGAGGTAAATGCCTCCCAGCGGGGGGGCGGATCGAATCGGAGTTTCCTTAGGTAGCCACCGACCTACAGTTATCCTTAAACTTCCGTGCTTGGTGGAGAAGAAGCGAACAAAGGTACGCTCGCTTGCTGTCTTGTTCTCTGCCGCAAATTGGGATCGCTCGCCAGCTAGGTCAGATTGGAGCAAGATTGTATGAGAACTTATTACCCATCTTCGGGGACAAGGGGAGGAACGACCTCTCGATCTACTTACTGCAGCCCAGGAAGAAAAACGTCGTCTAGGCGTTCCCTGTTGCTTCGATCCCCCCTAGGACGTTGTCTGGGCCAAGAGCCATAGTTATTTGCTGTTTCCATTTGGTTTTTTTTATTGTTGATACCGGCAAGACCCAGCCAGATGATGTCTGATGGTTGGTAGTGAGAGGACTCTTAGTACCCGCATACCCAAAAGGGGGCGCTGGTTAAAAAACAACCATTTGCTTTCTTTCTCTCTCTTAGCAGCGGGAAAGGAGTCTATCTATCTGCCTAGCTTGGGTAGATTTCCCCAACGCAATCCAAAGAAATTCCACGAATCCCTTGGTGGATAAGTCCGACGACTCAGCAGCAGTGCGGCATTTTTTTTTCGTCCGGTGGATCTGATCTATAGTTAGGGGGAAATACATACCAAAAGGTTCGGAGAAGGAACGCGTATAGATATAACCAACCCCCCCTTCTTTATAACCTATTCACATTAGTGAAGCGTCTGCCTTTTTTTTTGTGAGTCCCGGTGGAACGACTCCCAGAATTGACTACTCAAGCCAACTCCTTTTCAAGCTTTTACTTTACATCAGGGTAAAGTAAAGAGCGGCGGGATAGGGATAGGCATTAGGGGATTGGAGAGTTCCCAACCATCTAGTTTATCCACTATTAAGTCGAGCTACTTCGTTCTTATCCCTTGTACCAGTATTCGTACCTGTAGTTGAATTTGCCCCCCCGGCCCTTTATTTATATATGGTTAAGGTCGTAACGTAAAAACGCCTACAGACCCTTGGGATCTGAACCCTATGGGCTTAGCTTTCCAACGCAAGAGAACTTGCTGCTTGCGAGTGCTTCCTCTTTTGAGGAGAATGATTATAGTAGATCTATAAATTGCAAGAAAAAAGAAGTCAATCTATATTGGCTGTAAGGGACTCCCAAGAGCTGCCGGGGAAGCCAGAAAGCTTTTAAAATGCCTGGACGGGAAACTGGCAACTATTATGACCTATCCAACTACATGGAAGCTTTATACCACCGGCTCGACTGTCCCCCCGTGCACTTCCACTCATGGGGTTTTTACCAGTTTTTGAGATTAAGACTTAATAGGCTACAAGTAAATACTCGCTGCTACTATAAAGATTACCCTCTGTTACGGGAATGCCTACTCAATCAGGGCCAAGGGGAAAAATCAAAAGGGATGTAACTGCAGCTCCAATTTCAACAGGTACTCTAGATGATTAGAAGGACTCCAATTGGATGGGATTGGCTAGAACCGAACTCTCAATGGCTTACGGATCTATTTCTTTTATTTCGATCTTTAAAAGCTGAGGCGTGAACAGGAGCTGAAACACGTTCAAGCTCAAAGCTACTGGTTCAGTCATACTATATTCTATTTTTGAATACTAAAAAGTTACTGGCTTTCCCGGGGTTCTTCCTACTTGCTAGCTACAAAAGCACTTGCTAAAAGACTACAGGTGCACCGACTTGCTAACTGACTGCTTGCTTAAAGACAGCAATTGCACCCTCCCCCTTCATCCAAGATGGGCACCTGCACTGCTTGCTTACTAGCTTGAGCCGGGCCAAGCCAATCCTATTAAGAAATGGAGTGGTTTCAAGATGTTTTGCAGCAACAGTTCGATAGTAGGGGCCCAGATTTACGTTCCCATTCCTAAGGGGAAGGATCCCCAGCCGCATCTTAAAGGCAAGAGGCCTTGGCTCTAGCCCGGGGAAAAACCTACACCGTAGACGCAATCCGTGGCTTATCACCTGCCCGCTCTGTGAAGAGGTTAGGGATTTTCTGGACAGGCGAATCAAGCTTCGTGAATGAGATGAGGATTGGTAGGAGTAAACACTTGGGCTTCCCCTTACTGAGGCAATCGATGTCTAATGCGGGCAGGCTTTCTCGGAGGTTGCGAAATAGGTCCTTTGACATCCCGCCCCGCGTCACTTGGCTGGTAGGCTGGCTGTCAAGACTTGGTGTCGTCTTTCGTGGACGTTCTGCTCCAGCCCAAATCAGCATGCCCGTCCGGCGTTAAAGGGCTTTTTATAGGGGATAAAGAAAGGGGAGCATTGGCTTTCTTTGCTGTAGGCCTAGTAGTAACTAAGTTGGCATGCGAGAATTAGGTAACTACTCTTCTTCTTCCTCCTAAGGAAGCTAAGGATCCATAACTAAGAGATGGAAGCCGTCGTAGGCAAGGCCAGAGGGTAGGGTCTGCTTTTTAAGGCCTTAAAGCCAGAAGTTAGGGAATATAATGTCCGACCTAACGGGATAAGAATGGAAAGTGAGCAATAAGCGGTAAGGAGACTCTACTTCTTTCCTTGTCTTTAGGAGGGGTAAGGGATTAAATAACAGAACCCTTGAGTAACCCCCCTAAAGGCCTTTAACTCATCTCTCAACGGAAGAACCACCTTATCCTTGTTCTCTTCGTTAATGAGCGAAGGAGCCCTTGGAAAGGGCCTCGATCGGGCTAAGCAGCTATCCTGCGTTCCAGTTCCTAAGGCACGTTTAATGCGATTTCGAGCCTTTTGCCTTTCCCTATCAGTGTAGGCAAACGCGCGTTCTCCAATCTAAAAAGAGTCTAAGTCTTTGTTGTTGGCCTTTGTCTTCGCGTAACCTCTCCTAAGGCAGCCCTAGTAGCTGTTATTCCTCTTCCGAGATATATGAATAACCTCGCCGAAGGACATTGAAGTAGTATGGATTTCCTTTGCTACTTAGCTAATCTACTTTTCCACTACGGAAAGTGCGATAAGTCTGCTTTTTCAACTCGAGAGGAAGAATAGAAGCTTTTACACAACTAACTTAGCTCCTGGTGGAAGAAAAGAATACCTCTCCTTCGCGCCTTGCCCGGGGGGTTAGTCAACTGCCTTACTTCCAGAGTTGACGTCGAATGAACCGAAATCAGGAGCCCCATTCTTTGGTTTAACCTGAGGGTCTGCTTAACCTAGAGCTCTTTGACTGGCATATTCCTTCAAAATGAGGCAAGCAAACAGATGAATTAGACAAGACGCAAGGGAATAAAGAATATCCCGTTCCCCAACCAACTCCCCGATCTCTCAGCCCTTGTGGCCGACCACTGCACAATAACCGGAGTTATGTGGCTAAGGTACCTGGCTCGAGGGTTACTCGGTTCTCTTTAGCTTCGTCCCCTTAGATCAAAGACGACTCACATATAAAAAGAAAAGCGGAGGCAGGGTTCGAACTTGGCTAAACCCATTTTTTTGAAACAAAGTAGCATCCTAGGTCTCGGACATTGCTCACTGTGGAGTCCTTGGATTCGGTTAAGCCCAACCCTAAGTTAAGTCTAAAAGAAAAGATCTACTCAAGCAGGCCGGACATTCAATTTACTAAACGATGTCGTCAGCTTGTTCTTGACAGATCCCATTGGGTGTTCATAATCTGGAGTAAAAGGATTCGAACCTTTGCATGCCGGTACCAAAAACCGATGCCTTACCACTTGGCTATACTCCATACGGCCTGTTTTGGACGGGGGAATTTATGGACAGAAGCGGGAGGAAATTGAAAGATAAAATAGTATTGATGAAGGAAGAAAGTGCAAGTACGCGCTATTCCTTCTCAAGAAGCAGGCAGGACCCATAATTGGAGCCTCGAGTAATTCTAAAAAAAGATTTCTTCTTCCCCCCGATGCTTGAAAGATTATTAGAATACGAAAAGGATAAGGAAACCCATCATCAGGGCAAATAAAGCTATTGCTTCAGTTAGAGCAAAGCCCAGAATAGCATACCCAAATAATTGTTTAGCTATTGACGGATTTCTGGACACAGAATGGATCAAGGAACTAAAAACATTTCCAATTCCGAGAGCAGCACCTGCTAATGCAATAGTCGCTGCGCCAGCACCTAAGAGTTTAGCACCCTCCATTGTAGTTCAAATTGAGTTACAGGCTTGTCATTTCTCTATTGAAAAACTCAACAATTCTTACTTACATAAAATAAATAGAGTTATTCGTTAGCAGTACTCACATATAAGAGTAGGCGTCGGATAAAAGCATTGATTTATTACAAGAGCTCAGTTCTCATCTTCTTTAAAAAGGATTAAAACGCTTACCAACTTCCAGTAAGTTTTATGACTTGATTCAAGGTAACATAGCTAAGAAATGAAAGAGCTTGTTTAACCTATAGGTAAGCATTCAAATACGAAAAAGAATACGAGACCTATTACTAGATAGAGTGGTAAGCCTTCTATGAAACTAGAAAACTAATCCGCTTGTAAATAATTTTTCTCAGCTTTTTTCACTTTTCAGGTGTGATCAGTCTCAAATATAATAATTAGGAATTCCTCTTCCAACCCGTCCCAGAATGGGTGTTATAGCAAAGAACAAGAAGAAAACGAAAGGAGAAATTTGTCCAATAGTAACAAATGGTGCCTCTACAGGTTGACATCCGATCCAACCTAGTAGTAAGCAATCCGCCAAAAGCAACCAAAATATTCCTTGGTGAATCGGGCGAAAACTTGAACTACGCACATACATACTTTTTAAAAAAGGTAAAGCCAACAGACATATAAAAACAGGTGCTATTGCGGCTACACCCCCCGATTTGTCAGGTATACTACGAAGAATGGCATGGATCGGTAGGAAATACCATTCCGGCACAATATGAGGCGGGGTGGGCATCGGATTAGCAGGTATATAATTGTCGGGATGCCCCAAAACATTAGGAGCATAAAAAATCCAAATGGAAGAAAAGATAGCAGAAGCTACCCGACCTACTAGATCCTTTACATAAAAATAAGGGTAAGAAGCAATTTTATCCATCTCTGAATTTACACCCAAGGGATTATTTGATCCATATTGATGCAATGCGGCCAGATGAAGAAGACTGGCGCCTACTAAAATAAGGGGGAGTAAATGATGAAGACTAAAAAAACGATTTAAGGTGGCATTGTCCACGGAGAAACCACCCCAAAGCCAAGTCACTATGGTATCTCCTACTACAGGTACGGCGCTAGCTAAGCTTGTAATTACTGTAGCTCCCCAAAAGCTCATCTGACCCCAAGGTGGTACGTATCCTGTAAAAGCTGTCACAATCATTAATAGGAATATTACAACTCCGAGACACCGAACAAATTCCCTAGGACTGCTATAACTCGCATGATATAGACCACGAAAAAGATGAAGGTAAACCACAATGAGAAACATACTTGCCCCATTAGCATGCATATAACGGAGCAACCAGCCCCCTTCAACATCTCTCATAATGTGTTCTACGCTGTTGAAAGCTAGATCCACATGAGGTGTGTAATGCATAGCTAAAAAAACGCCA